GCAAGGATTATATTGCCCCCAATTTCTATGAAATACAGGATGCTCATTGAATTATAAGAAACTAATCCGCCCTTCTACGATTTCAGATATTCAAGGAATATCTTTACGTTTCGTATTATGATGGGAAAAAAGGGGAGCTTCATTTGGATTCCCCAATCTGGAAGAGATCTTTTTGGGATGAGTAAAGCCAATAGGGTGAATCAAAAGAGTTCTGCATCATGAACTTTGTACCGCGCACATCATTCTCCGGAAATAAAAAGGAATGTAGGAAGGAGTGAAGGAATAAAATTGGAAATTCAGAAATGAAAATGAAAGGGTATGGGATTTGATTTGTACTGGATCTGAAATGAATCCTGTCTATTCCTATACTTCAACGCCTCTAGGCTAGATCTGGGGGTTTCAGCCAACTAACTTCGGATATATCGGGAGTATTAACATTTATGTATCACGATACATATTGATTCATTTGTATTGTATGAGTATCTATTCGATAGATTATCCGCGTGCCAGGAACCAGATTTGAACTGGTGACACGAGGATTTTCAGTCCTCTGCTCTACCAGCTGAGCTATCCCGACCATTCACTATGCATCATCCTACTGGAGTACCTAGATCTATGTCAATGAAAGTGACTAAAAAAGCATTACAAAATCTTACCTATTACCTAGGTACTGGAATTTCTGGGATTTTCAAAAAGAACCCTTTGTTTGTATTTGTTTATAATAAGTGTAAGGGTAATGGTATGGACTGTGAATGATTCAATCATGGGGGTGGGGGCTCCTTGTACATCTATCTTCGTTTGTATATATCCTATTTATCACAACACTTGTAGTAAGAGAGAAAGATTTTTGCTCGCATCCATTTGTGAAAGAGTCGAATGAGTGAGAAAGATACCCATTTTGGAATTTGGAACCGCTGACGAAAAAAGAGGATAAATGCTTACTTAGGAACCAGGCTTTTTTATTTATTTTTAGTGGGGATAGAGGGACTTGAACCCTCACGATTTCTAAAGTCGACGGATTTTCCTCTTACTATAAATTGCATTCTTGTCGGCATTGACATGTAGAATGGGACTCTATCTTTATTCTCGTCCGCTTAATCGTTTCTTCATCTTCAAAAGATCTATCAGACTCTGGAGGGAGTAATTGGATCACTTAATATTTATATTTGATTCTTCCTTCAACTTGGGATCGATTCACAAGAATTAGGAAATGTATAATCAAACATGGATTCGGGTCTTGATTAATCATTTGAGATTTCAGTACGTATATATGGTCATCCCTTCTGGAGTTCCGATAGATGGATTCCTCTACCAACGCAGCCAACTCCATTCGTTAGAACAGCTTCCATTGAGTCTCTGCACCTATCCCTATCTTTTTTTGATTCTCGCTTTCTAAACTTCTAAACCATTGTTTTCTGAAAACAGGATTTGGCTCAGGATTGCCCATTTTTAATTCCAGGGTTTCTCTGAATTTGGAAGCTACCACTTAGTAGGTTTCCATACTAAGGCTCAATCCAATCAAGTCCGTAGCGTCTACCAATTTCGCCATATCCCCTTCTTTTATTCCTGTTGGCATCATTCAATTCATTAGATACTGATTCGATATCAAAAAATTCCTATTTCTTACCCATCTTCTTTCATCCCTATTGAACCAGTATTTGGTTCAATCAGAAATGATTCTATCATTGATGTATCTGCAATTCAATATGGATGGATATATCCCACATATATCTTCCTCTCCCCCTCTCATTTTTACCGCCCAATCTGTAATACTGGAACGGTCGATATTTATTCTTTTTTTTCGTCCTAGTTATCTCTCCCCTTTCCGAATGAAACCAGAGGAATGTCTCATTATGATCTGGATTGCATCCTTATCTTATGCTTAGGTCCGATCCGCGATCAAATTGATCTATTCATTATATCATTATATTAATATAATGATCTATATAATTATTAAAATAAAATAGAATCAAAATAAAAGAAATAGATATTAAGATTGATATTCATAGTGAAGATCCCAGCAGCTCCCTGAATTCACATGCACTATTTATATTATGTGTATGTGAGCCTGCTTAGCTCAGAGGTTAGAGCATCGCATTTGTAATGCGATGGTCATCGGTTCGATTCCGATAGCCGGCTTTTCTCTATTTGTTTGTTCGATTTTATTCCTTGATCTCAAGGAATATTGAAAAGACTCCTCCTTTTTCTCCAAATGTCGGGTCACCAATCTATTATGTTATGTCGCGGGAACTTCCAACTATGAATAAAAAACTGATTGGAGCAGTTGGATCTCTACAGAATAAATCCTGAAAAGGATCCTTACTTCCCATATATTATATATAAAAAAATCCTTGCCATATATACAAAATAATCCGGATATTGATACAATTCATCTCATTACTCTTTCTAGTACTTCAGTGGGTTTATATCGTTTAGTTCAGTTTTAATTTAGGTTTATTCTATAAAATAAAATAAGGAGTCTTTATGTCTCGTTACCGAGGGCCTCGTTTCAAAAAAATACGCCGTCTGGGGGCTTTACCGGGACTAACTAGCAAAAGACCGAGACCCGGAAGTGATCCTAGAAACCAATCGCGCTCCGGGAAAAGATCTCAATATCGTATTCGTCTAGAAGAAAAACAGAAATTGCGTTTTCATTATGGTCTGACAGAGCGACAATTACTTAGATATGTTCGTATCGCCGGAAAAGCAAAAGGGTCAACGGGTCAGGTTTTACTACAACTACTTGAGATGCGTTTGGATAACATTCTTTTTCGATTGGGTATGGCTTCGACCATTCCTGGAGCCAGGCAATTAGTTAACCATAGACATATTTTAGTTAATGATCGTCTAGTAGATATACCAAGCTATCGCTGCAAACCCCGAGATATTATTACTACGAGGGATGAACACAGATCCAGAGCTCTGATTCAAAATTCTATTGATTCATCCCCAAACGAGGAATTGCCAAAACATTTGACTCTTCACTCATTGCAATATAAAGGGTTAGTAAATCAAATAATAGATAGTAAATGGGTCGGTTTGAAAATCAATGAATTGCTAGTCGTAGAATATTATTCCCGTCAGACTTGAACCTAACATTTTTTCATTTTGCCCCCTTTTTCGCTGAAGGAAATAGATCTAATTTGATCCGGATTTTTATCCCACTCACGTATCACAAATGAAATTCACAAATGAAATGGATCAGGAGTGATATTTTGATTCCTTGTCTGCTCTTTCCGGTCTTTTCCGTACCACAGTAATAAGGAATAGATAATTTCTTCTATCAAATTCAAAATCCAAATCAAAGTCTTACTCTTGGAATGATGGTATCAATTTTGTTTGTGGTCGGTAACGTTGGTGAATTAGTAGGTGAAGGTACGGAAAGAGAGGGATTCGAACCCTCGGTAAACAAAAGCCTACATAGCAGTTCCAATGCTACGCCTTGAACCACTCGGCCACCTCTCCCCCATAATCTTATGATTATGACCCAGAAACAAAGTCAATAGCGAATCATTCATATTATTGCAGTACAGGTATGAGACCGATCAATTATAAATAGAAAAGCCTTCGTCAAAGAAAGACCTTCCTTCGAGGCTCGGGGGATAAAAAAACAAACACATTTTTCATGTGTTTAACAAGAAAAACCAAACCAAATATATATTCATATTTGTCAAGACGACGATCCCGTCTTATTCCTATTTACATCGGAATTACAGAATTCCTTTTCAGTTTCATATTTCTCAACAACAACTCCTCTTGTGAGCTATCCCATGGATCTATTACAAATTCATGAATCGTCTCTCCTATGGATTGGATTTTTATATTTTCTACTTTCTGGTGTATACACGCTCTGCACACAAAACGGCTGGTTATTCTTTTTTCTGGTTTGATCATAATCCAATAAAAGTTTCTCGAGTTCTCAGAATCTGTAGGAAAAATTCCTTGATTATTCAACTTCGATGAATCGGATTCCAATATTTCCTACCTATCCCTGCTCAAAATAAAAAAAAAAAAAGGCCTATTTTATTTTTTATTTTAGTGGAAGGCCCACATCTTTTTTTTAGAATTAGTCTATTTTTATGTCATTTCGTACTGTACAATTCCTTTGTTTGTGGGATCATTTTACCACGAGAGGTAATGAGAATAATTCGAAAATGGATTGCTAACTATGCCTAGATCACGTATAAATGGAAATTTTATTGATAAGACCTCTTCAATTGTAGCCAATATCTTATTACGAATAATTCCGACAACCTCAGGAGAAAAGGAGGCATTTACCTATTACAGAGATGGTGCGATTTGATTCTTTTTTTTTACGGACCACCCCCATTCTTACGAGAAAGAGCCTCGGGATGGAAAGAAAAAAGATTATTGAAATAAACCTACGCTTGGTGAAGGTGAAGTTTGGAGATAGAACAATTCCTTCTATCGTGTATCCTCGATTGATGCAGCCTCAGATGCTTCAATTGTCGATTCTAGTATTGAGCGAAAGGTTACACCTATAGGTTCTGTATTGCAGGTTAATCCTACTCCACCAGTACCAATAGGCAGCATAGGGGAAGAAGCACTACACCTAGGAATTAACAACACGAAAACTTTGTTATAGTTATAAATTAACCCCTTTTCCTTATGGGGATCGGGACTAAAAAGAATGGTTGGGACAACAAACATCCATCTCGTTCGTACTTTGGATACCCGTAGGACCATCAAAGATCGTTGAAGTGACTAATTCCTGGAAATATGGGGCGTTGAGGACAAAGAAATCGTTAGAGTTACCATTTCTATCTAGGAAGAATACGCTTAGTGTTAAGAAAAGACCTCTTACAGGAAGGCTGGCTAGAGATTTCTTGTAAAAACACCAGCCCCTGGCAGTTCATAATAATAATATTTCCATTTTTAGATTCCATGGATTATATTCCCCCTATTACTATGCACCGAAGGGAGGAGCCGTATGAGGTGAAAATCTCACGTATGGTTCTGTAACGGGGATTCTTTGAATA